TCAAAAAAAGTAGGCATACGACGTACAAAAAGTTCGCGCCTTTCTTTATCTCTAAAGATGGGGTGTCCTAACCATCCAACAGCTATTCCATCTCCGTTGTCCATTGAACCCGCTCTAAATAATCCCCCCTTTGCTGGATTATTGCCGATGTAATCATAAAAGGCTAATTTTTCAGGAATTGTAGACCAAACTTCCGATAAACTTTTTTTTTCGGAGAGCCCGGTTTCAACTATTCGATATATTTCTTGCTGGAAGTATCCCTGATCCCATTGATAACGAGTGGGGCCAAATAATTCGATAGGCGTAGTTGCTGAACCATACCACATGGTTCCAGCAACTATAAAAGCGGCAAAAAAAACAGCAGCAATACTACTGGAAAGAACGGTTTCAATATTTCCCATACGTAATCCTTTGTATAGACGTTGAGGCGGGCGGACACAAAGATGGAATAGGCCCGCTAATATCCCCAATGTCCCGGCTGCAATATGATGAGAAGCTATTCCTCCTGGAACAAAAGGATCAAAACCTTCCACACCCCACGCCGGAGTTACGGGTTCTATTTTTCCTGTTAGTCCATAGGGGTCAGAAACCCATATTCCAGGACCATACAGTCCAGTTACATGAAATGCACCAAAACTAAAGCAAGCCACCCCTGAGAGAAATAAATGAATTCCAAATATTTTGGGCAAATCCAAAACGGGTTTTCCTATACGATCATCAAAAAATATTTCTAGATCCCAATATACCCAATGCCAAATAGCGGCTAAGAAACACAAACCAGAAAAGGCAATATGTGCCCCTGCCACGCCTTCATAACTCCAAATACCCGGATTCGTTATAGCCCCCCCTGTGATACTCCAACCACTCCATGAATTGGTTATTCCTAAACGAGTCATAAAGGGTATAACGAACATACCCTGTCTCCACATTGGATCAAGAACTGTGTCAGAGGGATCAAAAACTGCTAATTCATATAGAGCCATCGAACCGGCCCAACCAGAAACTAGAGCTGTATGCATTATATGGACAGCAATTAACCGACCGGGATCATTCAATACAACGGTATGAACACGATACCAAGGTAAACCCATGGAAATACCCCTTACTTTAATTAAAGAAAAAATGTAATTTTATTGCATTGGAAAAAACTACGGACCTAGTTGCTTTCAGTAGATTATAGCGAAACAGGGATTTCTCTTTTAGATTATATTCTATTGGCATTCTGTTACTACTAACCAAACAATTCTATTTGTAGGAACAAAGAGAAACAGATTTATTTTATACCCGATAAGTATCAATATGCAATCGGGGGTTAATACCACTTTAATATGAGCAACTATGTCCCATCGGGTTTACAGAGGACCCGCCTATTCGTAAGAATGTTACTTTTCTAATCTACATTTTTTTGATGATTATGATATTAAGATATTCGTATTATGAAGATAATCAACCCATTGTTACGTTTCCACATCAAAGTAAAAATAAAGTCCTTCTTTTTTTATTTAACATGCCTATTGGTGTTCCAAGAGTACCCTTTCGACTTCCCGGAGAGGCATATTCAACTTGGATTGACATATAGTGCGGCTTGTCAGATATTTTGGGTCATATGGGATTTCCCCGTTCTCTTTCCGAGATATCCTATGTTTGTTTCACCCTAAAATGTAAAATGATTAATTGAATCATCAAAAAATTGAAGCGTGAAGTACAATTAGATCCCTTACAATAGTTTATGGTTGACTTGGATGAACCAATAAGTATCCAGGCTCCGTTTAGAAAACCCGAATGAGAAATATATGTATTGTATGATTTTCACTTGAATGGTCTCCATAGGAGATATCTTAATCAATCGAGTAATATGACGATTGGCATAAAATTGGAAGAAGATATGAATTGAAAAAAAAAAGAAAGGTTTTGTATGTAGCAAAGAAAAAAGAAACGGTAATGGTATTAGTAGCATTTGTCCTATATATGCAAATCAAAATCGGTCGGATCTTTACCCGGAGTAGAGCAGAAACCTAAAAATATTAAAGAGTCCCACTCAGGAACAAGAAAATAGCATCGTGATTTGGATTGAATATCGGTGAAAAGAATACATCAATGAAAGGTTAGTTCGATAAGTTTCTTTATTTTGTATTTGAATTATAGGGAAAAAGAAAAACACTCAGACTTTGTTTTTTGAAATATGTGAAATATGCAATAAAAAAGTAAAGTTCCTTTATTAGAAACAATCCGCCCGCTATGAAAAAAGAAAGTGGCGGAAATATACAATACACATTGATTTTTCCCCAATTTTGTGGAACCGTATGCATCAAAAGGTGCATGTATGGTTTCGAAGGGAGACAGTTTAATCCTAATTAACCGACTTTATCGAGAACGACTCCTTTTTTTAGGCCAGGGGGTTGATAGTGAAATATCAAATCAACTTATTAGTCTTATGGTATATCTCAGTATAGAAAATGATACCAAAGATTTTTTTTTTTTTATAAACTCTCCCGGCGGGTGGGTAATACCCGGAGTTGCTATTTATGATACTATGCAATTTGTGCGACCAACGGTACATACAATATGCATGGGATTAGCTGCTTCAATGGGATCTTTTCTCTTGGTCGGGGGGGCTATTACCAAACGTCTAGCATTCCCTCACGCTTGGCGCCAATGAGTTTTTTGATTTGATAAAAAAAAATAAAACTATGCCTTCTCCATATGAAATAGGAATATTTAAGTAATAATAGCATGGCACTTCGAATTCGATATGAAAATTATTTTTATTATTTTTCAAAAACATTCGATTATGTATCGAGAGAGTAGTATGATATTTAAAAATATGGTCGTTTTTCTATATCGGGATTTTGTTTCAGCGGCACAAACTTTGAAACTTTTTTTTGTTTTCACACAAGGAGGCTATTAACAATTTTTATGTTATGAAAGATTATTCTAAAAAAATATAAGAAAAGAGAATTAATTATTTTTCCCTTATTCGATTTGTATTGAATCAAAAAGAAACTTTGGGATTGCCGACTTACAGACGCAATAAATAAAATATATAAAGCAACGGTGCCATCATAGTATGTTTTTTTAGCTCTAGAAAAGAAAGTAAAGATGGCAAATTTACAGATCTAGGTCTGATAGTTTTTATCTTTCTTCGTTCGATGGAAAGTAAAAATAAATTACATTGTAGAGCCGTATGCAACGTGCAAAAGATGCCCGTACGGTTGTTCAATTTGACCTTTGTTATTCACCCCCTCATCAAAAATAGAATAACTTTTGGTTATGTCATATCATCAGGGTAATGATTCATCAACCTGCTAGTTCTTATTTTGAGGCCCAAACAGTAGAATTTGTCCTAGAAGCGGAAGAACTTCTGAAATTGCGCGAAACCCTGACAGAGATTTATGTACAAAGAACGGGCAAACCCTTATGGGTTGTATCAGAAGACATGGAAAGGGATGTGTTTATGTCAGCAACAGAAGCCCAAGCTCATGGAATTGTTGATCTTGTAGCGGATGGCGGATAGTGGATAAATGAATCTGTATTTCACGCAAATATCCTGATTTGGTATTTTCTCTTTTTACTAAATGAACAATTATAGTAACTAAAAGTCATTCATAATTATCTGGTTAGGATCGATCTAAACCAGCCCATTATGAATATGATTCATCATGCCAACTATTAAACAACTTATTAGAAATACAAGACAGCCAATCAGAAATGTCACAAAATCCCCCGCTCTTCGGGGATGTCCTCAGCGCCGAGGAACATGTACTAGGGTGTATGTGCGACTCGTTCAAATCCTATCAAATCCTCCTATATAGCAATTGAGGACAAAATCAAAAAATATTACAGTCGGTATAGAATCGAAGAACTCTATTAACTATAACGAATAAAAAAAAAATATATTTAATCTATTAAGCATATCCTTAATTGTTTATGTATGAAATTTATGGTTTTATATTGGTGTAAATCTACTCACCTCAATTTACGATAAGAACAAATTCTCTAGTGGTAACAAATGCTTATTTCATTAAAGCGTAGAAATCCTTATTTTAGTTAAACTTATGCTCGCATTCTTGCAAGAACGAACGGACTAACAGGATCAGCTACCCAGCCAACTTTCCTAATTAAATACCGTTACTATACAAATTGATTTTGTTGTGAAAGATCTAGTACTAGATAATTCATAGGTAGAGCAATGTGAACTGTACAAGTGACCAATAACCATGTTAGTTAGAAGGGGGGGGGGTGGCTCCGGTGTATAGAGAGGACCTTACCGTTTTATTATTTAATTTAATAAATAACCATAGAAACGATGGAACCTACCATTTCATTTTCATTTAGTTTATCCATTTATTTTATATATATATGGAATATATGGATTATCTATATTTCTTACATCTAATACTAATCCAAATTAAGAATTTGGTGTAAAATACCTAGGAAAAAATAAACAAATATGGTGGTCGGGAGGGAAGGGTTATAATAGCAAAAATCGTTGGAATTTTTATTTTATACATTGGAACAATCGTTTTGTTATTAATTAATAGACAGGGAAAATAATAACTATAAAGAAAAAAAAATGAATTAGTTATTAATTAAAGTTCTATTTAAGCAATGACCAGAATTAGGCGAGGATATATAGCTCGGAGACGTAGAACAAAAATTCGTTTATTTTCAGCAAGCTTTCGAGGAGCTCATTCAAGGATTACTCGAACTATTATTCAACAGAAAATAAGAGCTTTGGTTTCGGCTCATCGGGATAGAGATAGACAAAAGAGGGATTTTCGTCGTTTGTGGATCCTTCGGTTAAACGCAGTAATTCGCGGGAATAGGGTATCGCATAGTTATAGTCAATTAATATATGATCTGCAGAAGAAGCAGTTGTTTCTGAATCGTAAAATACTGGCGCAAATAGCTATATCAAATAGGAACTGTCTTTATATCATTTTCAATGAGATCATGAAATAAGGAGATTGGAAGAAATGCATCGGAATTATTTAAACGGCGTTCCCCGGAGTTTATTCTCCGGGAAAGTGGAGTCGAAATAAACGAAATTAGGATGATAAAAACATAGGATTAAAATATCATACTCTACAAGATTTAGAACATGCTCAATAAAAAAACATTATTCTGCGTTTGCGTTCAGATTGTAATTTGGAATCAATTGAAGAATACGCTTATTTTTTTCTGGTTCCAAAGCTTAAGGTTCTAGGAGCGGGCTTGTTTCTTTCAAATTGTTTCTCATTATTAAGAAAGGGTAATAAAGATAAAATACGAGCCTGTTTTATAGCGCTAGTAATTAATCGTTGTTGTTTCAAGTTCAATCTATTTACTCGTCTAGATAATATTTTTCCCTGTTCACTAATAAATCGACTAATTAAACTCATGTTTCTATAATCAATTCGATCCCCCGACCCAATCGGGGGCAATCGACTATGAAAAGGTCGCTTAGATTTCAGAAAGCGTCGTTTGGATTTTTCCATAATTTTTTGATTCCTTATTCCGAAATCCTAATTCAAATTCAGAAATAGGATTTGTTTCTATTTTTTCTATCATAATAGAAATAGAACATTATAGATTATATTATATAATGATGATAATAATGTTATTTTTTTACTGGTATTTGACAGGTTTACATATAGAAAGAAATGTAATCTATTTCTTTACCTCCCCATGAACCGTATGTTTGAAACAACAGGGACAGAATTTTAGTAATTCCAATCGACTGGGCGTATTGTGTCGATTCTTTTGAGTAATATATCTAGAAATACCCGTGGATTCCTTATTAATACTCTTTCGAACACAGCTGATACACTCTAAAATAACCGTTAACCGGGCATCTTTACCACCTTTGGCCATGAACCTCCTTTTTATTTTGGATTCACTCAACTCTTCTCGTTACAATATGAAGAAAGTAACAAAAAAATAGAAATTACTAACTCGAAAGAAAATGTTAAAAATAAAGGGAATAGAAATAATATATCTAATTTTCGTTACCTCTTGTCAATAACTAGACTGAAAAAAAGGGAATATCAACGAATCTGGGAAAAAGCGATTGATCTCTATCAATAGACCCGCCAAAGATCCAAACCATAGAGTACTTAGTACCGGTGCCGTGGATAGATAAGTTTTTAGATCTCGCATTGAAAATACTCCTTATTTTATTTTTATTGAAATACATTGTATCTGTATTTAAGGTATATGTAGTTCAGAACCGCTTCTAGTTATAGGTGGAATTCCTAATTAAAATGTACAATCATTCAACTTCACTTCTCTTAAAACATACAAAAAATTCCCCCCTTCCTGAACATTCCGGAAATTTATTCGTTTTTTTACGGTTTATTTTGTATCTAAATTTTATATTTATATAATAATAACAGAAAAAATGAGACCAATCAATGAAAGAAATAGAAATACCGATATGAAAACAAAGATGGATATTCTTTACAATGATACTGTAGCTCAATTGAAAGGGATGTAGCGCAGTTTGGTAGCGCGTTTGTTTTGGGTACAAAATGTCACAGGTTCAAATCCTGTCATCCCTGCCTATTTATTTTTCTATGAGCAGCAAGCAAGTATGATACTATAATATCATAGTATATGGTATATTATATGATGTAGTAGAGTTACAAAAAGAAAAGAATCGCTTTCTTTACAGCCTGTACTAAGAAAGCGCTCTTAGTTCAGTTCGGCAGAACGTGGGTCTCCAAAACCCAATGTCGTAGGTTCAAATCCTACAGAGCGTGATTCCATTCTTGTTAGGTCTCTACTAAAGAACTGAACTAACTGAAACAAAAGGAATTTCCTGCGGATAAAAGTTTTCAAGAAAGGAGTCGACCAATCGGATTTTATTTTAATTAATCAAAGGTTCAGCCGATCGCCACGTTTATATTGTAAATACGCAGTTATGCATAATCCAGCCAAAGTTATAGAAATTAGACCTAACACAATTCCAAATAGAAAAATTTCAATCATTTCAATTTGTTTGATAAGGGGAAACCGGGGGGTAATGTAATAATATCTTTAAATATTAATCCGAATTGCCCACGAATATCAAATAAAGGGCGTTACAGAGTAAGGAATACCTGGAATCCCACAGAACGCTTTTTGTTTGTATGAATTTTGGATTTAATAAATTTCAAATCAATCGTATTTTGCTCATACAAACAAATAAAGATGAGGTTATAGTTAAAGCCGTTAGTAGAAAACCAAAATAACTAGTTATAGTAAGCATAATAAATAGAGGAGAGGGGAAATATGTTCTTTTTATTCTTTTTATACATATTCTGACTAAAACACTTACCTAAGTTTCTATTTTTGACCTATATGAGAATAACCAAAAACAAAAAGAAAGCTCAATAATTTCTTTCGATACTGATTAAAATGGCGTTGCTATGTCAGAAGAAGGATAGCTATACTGATTCGGTATATTCTAAAAACACCCTCGGTACTAAATTGACGATCCCACAATAGCCTTCCATTTACTGCTATATTTTACGGAATCGA